TTCGATTAGGGTCATATTCTATGGTTACGATTCTACCAGATATCCCTTTTTCATTCCGTCGAAAGTCGATTTTACGGTATAGACGCTTATGACCTCCCCCTCTATGCCCTGCGGTAATGATCCCTCTGGCATTACGACCTTTACCACAATGATGCTGTCCATAGATCAAATTCTTTCGTGGATTGGATTTCACTTGACTGTCTACGGCTCCATTGCGTGTGCTCGGGGTAGAAGTTTTGTATAAATGTATTGCCGTGTTATTAAGTCTTTTGCTTTAAGTTCTTTTCTCTATAAGAGGTGGAATAGAATAACCCGGTTGAAGCGTAATGATCATACGCCTGTAATGCATTGTATGTCCCATAATAGGTCCCATCCTTCTACCCTTTCCCGGGAGTCGATGACTATTCATAGCTCTTACCTTGACACCAAAGAAGAGTTCGACCCAATGCTTTATTTCTGTCCTAGTTGATCCTGATTCGACATTAGAAGTATATTGATTGTTCCCCAATAACCGAATACTTTTTTCTGTAAATACTGCATATTTGATTCCATCCATAAATCCATTTTCTTCCCTATGAGTTCCAGTATCGATAAGAATTCTAGTTCTTACTGTTCATATGTTATGGTATGAATATACCATACCAATTTGCTATGTATGGATGATGAGATTCCATTGATACAGAGCCAATTCCAATAGACTTATTGAATGTTCCCATTGGCGTGCATCCAGCAGGAATTGAACCTACGAATTTGCCAATTATGAGTTGGGCGCTTTAACCATTCAGCCATGGATGCTTAACAGGGATCATCGTACATCGTGAATAACCAAATTCCAATTGAAATGAAATCTTTAGGAGGAATCAATGAAACGACATCAATTCAAATCCTGGATATTCGAATTGAGAGAGATATTGAGAGAGATCAAGAATTCTCACTATTTCTTAGATTCATGGATCAGATTTGATTCAGTGGGATCTTTCACTCACATTTTTTTCCACCAAGAACGTTTTATGAAACTCTTTGACCCCCAAATTTGGAGTATCCTACTTTCACGTGATTCACAGGGTGCAACAAGCAATCGATATTTCACGATCAAAGGTGTAGTACTGCTTGTAGTAGTGGTCCTTATATCTCGTATTAACAATCGAAAGATGGTCGAAAGAAAAAATCTCTATTTGATGGGGCTTCTTCCTATACCTATGAATTCCATTGGACCCAGAAAGGAGACATTGGAAGAATATTTTTGGTCTTCCAATAGAAATAGGTTGATTGTTTCGCTCCTGTATCTTCCAAAAGGGAAAAAGATTTCTGAGAGTTGTTTCATGGATCCGCAAGAGAGTACTTGGGTTATCCCAATAAAGAAAAAGCGTATCATGCCTGAATCTCACCGGGGTTCGCGGTGGTGGAGGAACCGGATCGGAAAAAATAGGGATTCTAGTTGTCAGATATCTAATGAAATCGTAGCTGGAATTGAGATCTCATTCAAAGAGAAAGATAGCAAATATCTGGAGTTTCTTTTTTTATCCTATACGGATGATCCGATCCGCAAGGACCATGATTGGGAATTGTTTGATCGTCTTTCTCCGAGGAAGAAACGAAACATAATCAACTTGAATTCGGGACAGCTATTCGAAATCTTAGGGAAAGGCTTGATTTGTTATCTCATGTCTGCTTTTCGTGAAAAAAGACCAATTCAGGGGGAGAGTTTCTTCAAACAACAAGGAGCCGGGGCAACTATGCAATCCAATGATATTGAGCATGTTTCCCATCTCTTCTCGAGAAACAAGTGGGGTATTTCTTTGCAAAATTGTGCTCAATTTCATATGTGGCAATTCCGCCAAGATCTCTTCGTTAGTTGGGGGAAGAATCAGCACGAATCGGATTTTTTGAGGAACGTCTCGAGAGAGAATTGGATTTGGTTAGACAATGTGTGGTTGGTAAACAAGGATCGGTTTTTTAGCAAGGTACGGAATGTATTGTCAAATATTCAATATGATTCCACAAGATCTATTTTCGTTCAAGTAATGGATTCTAGCCAATGGAAAGGATCTTCTTCTGATCAATCCAGAGATCATTTTGATTCCGTTAGAAATGAGAATTCAGAATATCACACATTGATCGATCAAACAGAGATTCAGCAACTAAAAGAGAGATCGATTCTTTGGGATCCTTCCTTTCTTCAAACGGAACGAACAGAGATAGAATCAGATCGATTCCCGAAATGCCTTTTTGGATCTTCCTCCATGTCCTGGCTATTCATGGAACCTGAGAAGCGGATGAAGAATCATCTGCTTCCGGAAGAAATCGAAGAATTTCTTGGGAATCCTACAAGATCGATTCGTTCTTTTTTCTCTGACAGATGGTCAGAACTTCATCTGGGTTCGAATCCTACTGAGAGGTCCACTAGAGATCATAAATTGTTGAAGAAAAAACAAGATGTTTCTTTTGTCCCTTCCAGGCGAGCGGAAAATAAAGAAATGGTTGATATATTCAAGATAATTACGTATTTACAAGATACCGTCTCAATTCATCCTTCGGAACCATATCACATCCCGGATCTGGTTCCGAAGGATGAACCGGATATGGACAGCTCCAATAAGATTTCATTCTTGAACAAGAATCCATTTTTTGATTTCTTTCATCTATTCCATGACCGGAACAAAGGGGGATACGCGTTACGCCACGATTTTTTTGAATCAGAAGAGAGATTCCCAGAAATGGCGGATCTATTCACTCTATCAATAACCGAGCCGTTTCATAGGGAATTTGCCTTTTCTATTGATTCCTACGGGTTGGATCAAAAAAGATTATTGAATGAGGTATTCAACTCCAGAGATGAATCGAAAAAGAAATCTTTATTGGTTCTACCTCCTCTTTTTTATGAGGAGAATGGATCTTTTTCTCGAAGGATCAGAAAAAAATTGGTCCGGATCTACTGCGGGAATGAGTTGGAAGATCCCAAACTAAAAACAGCGGTATTTGCTAGCAACAACATAATGGAGGCAGTCAATCAATATAGATTGATCCGAAATCTGATTCAAATCCAATATAGCACCTATGGGTACATAAGAAATGTATCGAATCAATTCTTTTTAATGAATAGATCCGATCGCAACTTCGAATATGGAATTCAAAAGGATCAGATAGGAAATGATACTCTGAATCATATAACTATAATGAAATATACGATCAACCAACATTTATCGAATTTGAAAAAGAGTCAGAAGAAATGGTTTGATCCTCTTATTTCTCGAACTGAGAGATCCATGAATCGGGATCCTGATGCATATAGATACAAATGGTCCAATGGGAGCAAGAATTTCCAGGAACATTTGGAACATTTCGTTTCTGAACAGAAGAATCCTTTTCAAGTAGTGCAAGTAGTGTTCGATCGATTACGTATTAATCCATATTCGATTGATTGGTCCGAGGCTATCGACAAAGAAGATTTGTCTAAGCCACTTCGTTTCTTTTTGTCCAAGTCACTTCTCTTTTTGCCCAAGTCACTTCTTGTGAGTATCGGGAATATCCCCATTCATAGGTCCGAGATCCACATCTATGAATTGAAAGGTCCGAATGATCAACTCTGCAATCAGTTGTTAGAATCCATAGGTGTTCAAATCGTTCATTTGAAGAAATTGAAACCCTTCTTATTGGATGATCATGATACTTCCCAAAGACCGAAATTCTTGATCAATGGAGGAACAATATTACCATTTTTGTTCAAAAAGATACCAAAGCGGGTGATTGACTCATTCCATACTAGAAAGAATCGCAGGAAATCCTTTGATAACACGGATTCCTATTTCTCAATGATATCCCACGATCGAGACAATTGGCTGAATCCCGTGAAACCATTTCATAGAAGTTCATTGATATCTTCTTTTTCTAAAGCAAATCGACTTCGATTCTTGAATGATCCACATCACTTCTGGTTCTATTGTAACAAAAGATTCCCCTTTGATGTGGAAAAGACCCGTATCAATAATTATGATCGTACATATGGACAATTCCTCAACATCTTGTCCATTCGCAACAAAATCTTTTATTTGTGCGTGGGTAAAAAAAAATCTCTTTTTTTGGAGAGAGGGACTCTTTCACCAATCGAGTCACAGGTATCTGACATCTTCATACCTAACGATTTCCCACAAAGTGGTGATGAAACGTATAACTTGTACAAATCTTTCCATTTTCCAATTCGATCCGATCCATTCGTTCGTGGAGCTATTTTCTCGATCGCAGACATTTCTGCAACACCTCTAACAGAGGAACAAATAGTCAATTTGGAAAAAACTTATTGTCAGCCTATTTCAGATATGAATCTATCTGATTCAGAAGGGAATAACTTGCATCAGTATCTCAGTTTCAATTCAAACATGGGTTTGATTCACACCCCATGTTCTGAGAAGTATTTACCATCCGGAAAGAGGAAAAAACGGAGTCTTTGTCTAAAGAAATGCGTTGAGAAAGGGCAGATGTATAGAACCTTTCAACGAGATAGTGTCTCAAAATGGAATCTGTTCCAAGCATATATGCCATGGTTCCTTACTTCGACAGGGTGCAAATATCTCAATTTCACCCTTTTAGATACTCTTTCAGACCCATTGCCGATACTGAGTAGTAGTCAAAAATTTGTATCCATTTTTCATGATATGATGCATGGATCAGATATATCACGGCCAATTCCTCAGAAGATTCTTCCACAATGGACTCTGATAAGTGAGATTTCGAGTCAATGTTTACAGAATCTTCTTCTGTCCGACGAAATGATTCATCGAAATAATGAGTCACCCGTTCCATTGATATGGGCACATCCGAGATCAACAAATGCTCGGGAGTTCCTCTATTCCATCTTTTTCCTTCTTCTTGTTGCTGGATATCTCGTTCGTATACATCTTCTCTTTGTTTCCCGAGCCTCTAGTGAGTTACAGACAGAGTTAGAAAAGGTCAAATCTTTGATGATTCCATCATGTATGATGGAATTTCGAAAACTTCTGGATAGGTATCCTACATCTGAACTGAATCCTTTCTGGTTAAAGAATCTCTTTCTAGTTGTTCTGGAACAATTAGGAGATTCTCTGGAAGAAATACGGGGTTTTGCTTCTGGTGGCAACATGCTATTGGGTGGCGGTCCCGCTTATGGGGTCAAATCAATACGTTCTAAGAAGAAATATTGGAAGATCAATCTCATCGATCTCATACCAAATCCCATCAATCGAATCATTTTTTCGAGAAATACGAGACATCTAAGTCGTACAAGTAAAGAGATCTATTCATTGATAAGAAAAAGAAAAAACGTGAACGGTGATTGGATTGATGAGAAAATAGAATTCTGGGTCGCGAACAGTTATTTGATTGATGATGAAGAAAGAGAATTCTTGGTTCAGTTCTCCACCTTAACGACAGAAAAAAGGATTGATCAAATTCTATTGAGTCTGACTCATAGTGATCATTTATCAAAGAATGACTCTGGTTATCAAATGATTGAACAACCGGGATCAATTTCCTTACGATACTTAGTTGACATTCATAAAAAGGATCTAATGAATTATGAGTTCAATAGATCCTGTTTAGCAGAAAGACGGATATTCCTTGCTCATTATCAGACAATCACTTATTCACAAACCTCGTGTGGGGCTAATAGTTTTCATTCCCCATCTCCTCATGGAAAACCCTTTTCGCTCCGCTTAGCCCTATCTCCTTCTAGAGGTATTTTAGTGATAGGTTCTATAGGAACTGGACGATCCTGTTTGGTCAAATACCTAGCGACAAACTCCTATGTTCCTTTCATTACGGTATTTCCGAACAAGTTCCTGGATGACAAGCCTAAAGGTTATTTTATTGATGATATCGATATTGATTATAGTGACGATATTGATGATAGTGATGATGACCTTGATATTGATACGGAGCTGCTAACTATGACGAATGTGCTAACTATGTATATGACGCCGAAAATAGACCGATTTGATATCACCCTTCAATTCGAATTAGCAAAAGCAATGTCTCCTTGCATAATATGGATTCCAAACATTCATGATCTGCATGTGAATGAGTCGAATTACTTATCCCTCGGTCTATTAGAGAACTATATCTCCAGGGATTGTGAAAGATGTTCCACTGGAAAGATTCTTGTTATTGCTTCGACTCATATTCCCCAAAAAGTGGATCCCGCTCTAATAGCTCCGAATAAATTAAATACATGCATTAAGATACGAAGGCTTCTTCTTCCACAACAACGAAAGCACTTTTTCATTCTTTCATATACTAGGGGATTTCACTTGGAAAAGAAGATGTTCCATACTAACGGATTCGGGTCCATAACCATGGGTTCCAATGCGCGAGATCTTGTAGCACTTATCAATGAGGCCCTATCAATTAGTATTACACAGAAGAAATCCATTATAGAAATGAATACAATTAGATCAGCTCTTCATAGAAAAACTTGGGATTTTCGATCCCAGATAAGATCGGTTCAGGATCATGGGATCCTTTTCTATCAGATAGGAAGGGCTGTTACACAAAATGTACTTCTAAGTAATTGCCCCATAGATCCTATATCTATCTATATGAAGAAGAAATCATGTAAGGGAGGGGATTCTTCTTTGTACAAATGGTACTTCGAACTTGGAACGAGCATGAAGAAATTAACGATACTTCTTTATCTTTTGAGTTGTTCTGCCGGATCGGTCGCTCAAGATCTTTGGTCTTCATCCAGACACGATGAAAAAAATTGGATCACTTCTTATGGATTCGTTGAGAATGATTCTGATCTAGTTCATGGCCTATTACTATTATTACTCTTAGAAGTAGAAGGCGCTTTGGCTCTGGCGGGATCCTCACGGACAGAAAAATATTGCAGTCAGTTTGATAATAATCGAGTGACATTACTTCTTCGGTCCGAACAGTTAGATATGATGCAAAATGGATCTTGTTCTATCGTTGATCAGAGATTTCTATATGAAAAATACGAATCGGAGTTTGAAGAAGGGGAAGGGGCCCTCGATCCGCAACAGATAGAGAAGGATTTCTTCAATCACATAGTTTGGGCTCCTAGAATATGGCGCCCCTGTGGAAATCTATTTGATTGTATCGAAAGGCCCACTGAATTGGGATTTCCCTATTGGACTGGGTCATTTCGGGGCAAATGGATCATTTATCATAAAGAGGATGAGCTTCAAGAGAATGATTCGGAGTTCTTGCAGAGTGGAACCATGCAGTACCAGACACGAGATAGATCTTCCAAAGAACAAGGCTTTTTTCGACCAAGCCAATTCATTTGGGACCTTGCGGATCCATTCTTTTCCCTATTCAAAGATCAGCCCTCTGTCTCTGTGTTTTCACGTCGAGAATTCTTTGCAGATGAAGAGATGTCAAGGGGGCTTATTGCTTCCCAAACAAATCCTCCTACATCTATATATAAACGCTGGTTCATCAAGAATACGCAAGAAAAGCACTTCGAATTGTTGATTCATCGCCAGAGATGGCTTAGAACCAATA